TAATGCATGAAAGGATCCTTAAACAACCATAGATTGGCCTGAAAGGCCTTAGCAAAAGCTTCTACAAGTACAAGATGTTCTAGTTTTCCATAGAAATAGATTCGTTCAAGAAGGGTTCCAGAAGACGTTGAATATAAATGAGAAGATTGGTTACGAAGAAAGACGAAGATGGATTCATATTCACATAGATGAGAATTATATAGGACGAAGAAAAACCTTTGATTTCTTTTTGAAAAACAAGAACTGGCTTTATTTGGAGTATTCCAACTACGATACTCATGGAGAAAGAATCGTAATAAATGTAAAGAAGAAGCGTCTTTTACCCAATAGCGCAGAGTTTGAATCAATATTTCCAGATGGGCTGGGTAGGGTATTAGTATCTCCAATACATAAATTAAATGTGAAAAATTGTCCTCTAAAAAAGGGAATATTGAATGAATTGATCGTAAATTATGAGATTTAACTATTCCTTTCCTTTCTAGCGAAGATAATAATCGGAGATAAAACGGAATTTCTACAATGACTGCAAATCCTTCTGATATCATTTGAAAAGAAAAATTCTTGTTGCGTCCAAAAAATATATTTTGGTTAAAATCATTAGCAAAAATAATCAAATGCTTCTGTTCATACTGATACATTCGCTCAATTGCACGTTTCACAATTAGTAAACTGAATTTATTATAACCTGCGTTTTCCAAAAAAACGGATCTATTTCTATTTAAACCATGATCATGCGCAAGTGCATAAATATACTCCTGAAAGATAAGTGGATATAAGAAGTAGTGTTGTTGAGATCTATTTAGCTTTAAATATCTTTGGAATTCCTCCATTTGAAATTCTAGTTGAACTAAAGGTAGAGGATTTTGGGGGTTATCAATGAAACATAGTGCGATACAGTCAAAACGAGGTATTATAGTAATAAACGAATAGATACCTCGGATACAGGTAAACTTATCAACGGATTCTCTATCCTCTCTTTTCCATTTAAACGAAAAATGTCTATTCGTATAGGATAACAAAATACTTAGAAATCCTTTATTTTTTCAACCTAATCGCTCTTTTGATTTTGGAATTTTTTTATCAATATACTGTTTCTTCTACACACATTTCTCATTTCTATTCCATAATGGAAAATGTCAATAGTTAGGATTCATAAAAAAAAAAAGAATCCGTTCATGGGATAATCTCTTCCCGTATCAGGCACTAATACATTTTTAACGTCTAATTAGATCGGGTAATCGTTCAAATTAAGAACAGAAGCTCGTTGCTTCTTTCCCTATAATCAATAAATTGAAGCCATTAGGGCTCTATCTCTATCCATTTATTCATCCGACCCAACTTTAAATTGAATTCATTTTGTTCCGTTTCAAAAAAGAACACAAGGGTTTGTACCTATTCGGAAAGAATGAAATATTTCTCAGAAATCTTAGTTGATCCGACATGCTATTTTTTCCATTCATTCCCTTTCAGGATCAGTCGTGGTCTTCCAAACTTTACCGATGGTATGGACGAATCCCTCGCTTCATCCAAATGTGTAAAAGATCCTAGCCGCACTTAAAAGCCGAGTACTCTACCGTTGAGTTAGCAACCCGAATAGAAAAAGTTTATGTAGATACAATCAAAAAGAAAAAGATAGATAAATGTCAAAATTTATAGACCACCTCTTAGTTCTTATGTTATCGACTTTTCAATCAAAACCCCTATTCTTATTATATCTTAGTTCAAATTATATTCTATTAAAGAGAATCCAAGGAATCCCATTATTTGAATAATATAAGGTTATAAGGTAAAAATCAAACCTCTCGGACATAAATAAATTTATCTACTTATCACGATGAATTATATTTGTTCGATACACTGTTGTCAATATAAATGTTGAGAAAAGAATACAACGGAAAAACAAAATAAATTATATTTATTTCAATACTATTAAAAAAATAAAAAAGGGCTTGTGTTGGATTGGCACTATATAGCTGAAAAAGTTTAGATAAAGGAATAAAGAAGGAAGAAGTAGAAAAAATATCAGATTTATATTGATTTATTTTATTCAATCAATAATAAGTAACTAGAATAAAAAAAGGAGGATTCCTTGGTTATTACTTATTAGTAGAGTTCCAACGAAAACCGACCAATTGAAGGAACTCCCAGAATTTTCTATTTCTAGGATCAAGCAACTCGGGTTTTGTCGTTCTAGAACATGAGATTTTATAGAAGCAATGAAAAATAGATATGAGTAGAATCCAAAAAGGAAAAAATATAAATACAAAAATTTATAATTTATATAAGAATTACTACCCCTTTCTATTTCTTTATGTCCTTAATTAAATTTTTTTTGATTAGGAACAAGCTACTTAAAAACCTCCGCCTTTTTTAAAAGATCCCGAACAGTTCCTGTGGGCTGAGCGCCCTTTTCAAGGAAATATAGAATAGCAGGAACGTTTAAATAACTTTGATTCTTTATCGGATCATAAAAACCTACGTTCCGAAGATCTCTTCCTTCTCTTCGGGATCGAACATCAATTGCAACGATTCGATAGACGGCTCATTGGGATAGATCTAAGTAAATGAACAAGACCCCCCCTAGAAACGTATAGGAAGTTTTCTCCTCGTACGGCTCGAGAAAAAATGATTTGGAGTTTTGTCTACGTATAGAATTATATTTAATGGCAAAGGAGTTGATAAAATAAATTATAATGGGATTTAACTCATTTTTTTTCTTCCCCCTTCCTGAAAAAAAATCATTTGTACCCATAACTCAAGTTGGATAATTCTCAAATAGCTTAAAAGAAAAAAAATCTTTAGGCAATTTATTTCATTTTTTGAATGGTCTTTAACCCCCTCTTGTTTGTCTCATTTAATCTTTATTATTATATATTATACAGTTATTGAGACAATTGAAAAACGGCGTTTCCTTGTTCTGGGATCCTTTTTTCTTTGTTTTAAATCAGTGGGTTTAGACATTACTTCGGTGCTTCTTAATCCTTACAAAATGGCAGCAACATACCCCGTTTGTGATTTCTTTCTATCAAAGAATCATATAAACTCTCGATTCCCGCGCGATACACTTTGAATCGAAAGACTTTTATCAATTCCAACAAATTTTACTTTTGAATTAAAAACTTGACTGAATCGGATCCTTTCGATTTATATATTGATATACTTACGAAGTTGTTCCAATTTATTGATTGGTATTAACCCTAGATTCTTGCCCCCTGAAAGATGAATCCATAGTTTCTACCCGAGCTCCATCATGTTACTCTATTTTTCATTACAACCTAACAAAAATAAGGATTCTAGTGAAAACAGAACAGATGTCGGGTCAAGAGCATCTTCATTCATAGAAAAGATGGCGGATGTAAGAATAAAAATCCACACCGGATCGTGTCCTTCAAGTCGCACGTTGCTTTCTACCACAGCGTTTCAAACGAAGTTTTACCATAACAAAACATTCCTCTAATTTGTAACCCATATGGAATTGATTCAATTATGGAATCATGAATAGTCATTGGTTCCGTCGATACATAAACATTTTCATCTATACCCTTTTTTCTTCTATACAAAGATGGTAAAATTTTTTTTTGAAGCAATCTTAGTAAAACCCCACCTATTATTGTATGTTATTGTATGAATGCAACACTTTACTTTTTATTAAAAAAACTAATAGAAATATAGCAAAGAATACGAATATGAATAAATGAATTCTTTTTTACTCTGCATCTTAAAGTGACTCAATATGGCCCATTTCCTACTTTTTTGAATACCAAAGATTCAACTCAAAAGCAATCATTAAAATTTTTTATAATCGAAAAAGTTTACTATTTAGATATCATTATTTGAATAAAGTTTTACAGTAAAGACTAAAAATTTGATTATCATAAAAAAATAAAAATATCTTTTCTTTTCGAATTGAACCATCAACGATTTAAGATTTAAAGCAGATAAATGAATTGAACAAAAACCCCATTTTTGTGTGAAGATAGATAAAAAAGACCGATCTAAGAGAAGATTTAGGTACTTGTTCTTTCAATTTTAATTTTATTAATAAGATAAGATGAACGAAGTAGGGGTTTTTCATACCTATCAGATAGACTGAACTACAGTCTTTATTCTGGATCCGTTACATATGTAACTTGATTCGTTGTTAATGAGATTCGGACATACACAGATATAGAGATATTTAAATGAAGACCTCCTGTTACTGTTACTAATTAAGAACTATCTAACCCACGACTCTCTGGGAATGCTGAATCAGAACAAAAAAAAGGATCCCCTTTGGGGACTCGTAATTTTTTAGTTTACCCAAACCCAGTCTTGTCTTAAGAGACGTAATCCCATTAATCCCATTAATTGAATGTAATAACCTTACTCTTGTTTAGAATAAAGAGATCCTAATAATTTTTGGCTACCCCATTTAAGTTTAATTTGAATGGATAAAGAATAAGATATAGGAAAGAAGGGCTCTTTCTTATTGTGATTCAAAATAAAATATATCGTTGAAAATTAAAAAAGATATGAGACGTAAGGTTTTTCTTCAAATTAAGTAGCTAAACCCCTTCAATATGAAGGGAATGAACATATGATGAAAAATCCGTCATACTTTATTTTATTTTTTAATTAGTTGAATTCAACTAGGGTGTGACCTATGTTACCATCATATCTTGATCACAAACAAATATATTTAGTACTATCTGTATGTTGTGAAAAACAAAGATATGATTCATAAAAGAATATTTATAAATTATAAAAGAAACAAGAATGACATTCTATCCAATATTAGGCATTTAAACATAACGTTATTTTCAAAAGATACTTTTACTCTGATACAAGGTATATACCTGGGACGAAAGGATTCGAACCTCCGAATACCGGGACCAAAACCCGTTGCCTTACCACTTGGCCACGCCCCATCTATATTTCCATTCTACACTAATAAAGAATAATATTAGTATTGGGTCTTGGTCAATTCCAGGACAATTTTCTAAGATAAAATCTTTATATAA